CGAAGGCTATGAACTTAGATGAGGAGAGCAAATTGAAGAAATGACCTTAAATCTATGTGTACTCACCCCTAATCGAATTGTTTGGGATTCGGAAGTGAAAGAAATCATTTTATCGACTAATAGCGGACAAATTGGTGTATTACCAAATCACGCACCTATTGCCACAGCTGTAGATATAGGAATCTTGAGAATACGTCTTAACGACCAATGGTTAACAATAGCTCTGATGGGCGGTTTCGCTAGAATAGGCAATAATGAAATAACCATTTTAGTAAATGATGCAGAGAGGGGCAGTGACATTGATCCGCAAGAAGCTCAACAAACTCTTGAAATAGCTGAAGCTAATTTAAGTAGCGCTGAAGGCAAGAGACAAACAATTGAGGCAAATTTAGCTCTCCGACGAGCTAGGACGCGAGTCGAGGCTATCAATACAATTTTATAACTAGCTGTTGGTGCGTCCGAATAGAATAATAATAAAGAAATAAAAAGATAATAATAAAGAAAGAAAAAGAAATTTAGCTTATACCTTATACAATACACCATATTAGGTTAGGATTTTATCGATTGAATCCAATCAAGTGTAATCAGATTTTGGTGCAACAAAAAATAAAAAAAAAAAATAAGAAGTAGGAAGTAGTAGGGTATGTAAAAGATACAAAATCAATCAAAAAAAGAAGGTGGGTAGAAATACTTATTAGATACCGCAGCCAATGGTATCTAATAAGTTCTACCTACTATTGGATTTGAACCAATGACTCCTGCCGTATGAAAGCAATACTCTAACCGCTGGGTTAAGTAGGTCATTTATTATCATAAAAAAAAAAGGAACCCGTCACATTGATAGATTATAGATGGAATCTTATTTCTAAGCAATACCCTTGACAGGAAATAGATCAGAGAGCTATCATGTCAGATTATGCAATACTCACCTTGACAAGAATTTATATAATGATATATAATGATAAAATATTTATCACAAACACAAGGGCCATAGCTCAGTTGGTAGAGCACCTCGTTTACACGCGCGCCAATGTTTTTTCAGAGGAGTCCATCATATAATCAACAGAATTTTTCTTAGTAAAAAGTCGACGTCTTACTCCCATGTATTCGAAGGAACAAGAGAACAATAGCCTGACAAATAGTTGGTTGGTCCAATTGAGGTTCCAATTTAGGCGCCAAGAAATAGAACCCCTTATTGATTTGATAATTGATAAGGTGAATATCCAGTCCATTCAATGCTAGGCATAATGAGTATAAGTACCTCAAAAAAATCTCTTTTTGTCCTATGAACTTGAAGGTGTATGAAGTTTCATATTTGATGCTTTGGGCAGAGCGATAGAGACTCCATTTAACTTAGGTTGATATAGGCCGAAGGCAGACCCACGTCAAGATAACTCTTTTTTGAAACACTTTGGTATTGCTACTGAATAAAAATAAAGAGTCAGAGCACGCGGAGCCATCTCGTTATCTTTCTGTTAAGAAAAAGGATGGCAGACTCGCTGATATTTATATCAGTTGATGAAAGAGCCCAATGCAAAAAAAAAAATGCACGTTGGGTCTTTGAAACAGTTCGAATCATTTCGATAATAAAATAATAAGTTTGATCTGTTTTACCGAGAAGGTCTACGGTTCGAGTCCGTATAGCCCTAATTTTTTTTTATTTAATTATTTAAAATAAAATTATATTAATTTAATGTAAATTTCCAATTAATTTAATTTTAATCTTTTTTTTTTTTACTTTTACATATACATAGTTACATAGTAGAGTTTTTTATTTCTTCATTATTATTTGTTGTTTGTCGCTGGACGGTTGGTTGTTCCATTGAAATAAAATCATTCCCACATTCTCGCTCACGGGAATCGTTCGGAACATTAAACTCAAAAAAATTTCAATGGAACCAATCGACTGATATTTTCCAAATTTAGGATAAGCAAACCCATTCTTTTTCATTTTCATTAATTTTCCTGAGTGAATTACATAGCTAAAAAAATGTCCCTTTTCCTATCCATGATCAAATAGTTAGTATACCTTTCTTTGGTATACCTAAAGAAATAGTTATTTTTTAAGGTAAGATCATGACATGAGCCCGGATAATATACTCAAACTCAATTGCTCATGATTCAAAAGGCAATAAAATTTTGGATCCGTTTGCACTTAGACGAGTTAGGAACCCCGAACTTATTCACTTCACTTTTTGCGAAAGAGCAACCCAACTCATTGTTTCAGAGAGAATGAATTGATCCTAAATCCCCACCTATTTTTGGTTTTGGGTATAGGAACCTATGCGTTGTTATATGTAAGGGCTCCTCGCAACTCAACGCATTGAATACAATAAGTCTCGTACTGGGAGATATAATAAAATAAAAATAAATGCCCTCTGTTGTTATATTTGTTATATATATTAATATTATATATTATTATATATTTATTATTATTATATATTATATTATATAATTTATAGATATTTTTTCATCCTTTTTTTTTTTTTAGTTTAAGATA